GCGTTTCCTGCTGCGGTTTGAGCAGCAAAGGGCGTCCCTCTTCTTGTACCCTTGAATCCACAAGTACCGGCAGAGGACCAAGAAACCACTCGACCCCGTACATCTGTAACAGTCACAATAGTATTATTGAAACTTGCTTGAACATGAATAACCCCCTTTGGTATTCTCCGTGTATTTTTACGTAAACCAATACGTCCATTCTTACGCGAACCAATTCTCGGTATAGCTTTTGCCATATTTTTTCATCTCATAAATATGAGTCAGAGATATATGGATATATCCATTTCGTGTCAAAAAAGATCTCCCCCTTTTTACTTTTACATCAGGTGTTTTAACAAGTCTGATTATCCTTGTCGTTGTTTATGTCTTGGGTTGGAACAAATTACTATAACTCGTCCCCGCCTACGGATTAGTCGACATTTTTCACAAATTTTACGAACAGAAGCTCTTATTTTCATATTTGGCATTCCTCATTTTAATTCTGAATCTACTTTTTGGAAGAAAAAGGGTTTCTTGAAATTTTTCATCTCGAATCATATTCCCACGAAAGAAATGTTGAAGTTGATAAAAACACCTAATCTTTCGAATCCTTATTGCGAAGTCGATAAATTATACGTCCTCTGGTTGAATCATAACGACTTACTTCAATTTTTACTCTATCGCCTGGTAGTATCCGTATAAAACTACGTCGGATCTTTCCTGAAACATAACCTAGAATTAGATCTTGATTATCTAAGCGAATCCGGAACATACCGTTGGGAAGGGACTCAGTAATTAAACCTTCATGAATCCATTTTTGTTCTTTCATTCCAGGTAAAGCCTCCTTGAAGTATCAACTGATGGAGTAGGAACGATATTAGACAACCCGCCCCTTTTCTTTTTGTTTTCACAAATAAGAAGTTTCGGACCCAATTCGTATATTAGAGGGATTACCATATATAACACAAAACTTCTCCACCAATTCGTTCTAGTCGAGCCTCTCGGTCTGTCATTATACCTCGAGAAGTAGAAATAATTACAACTCCCATCCCACCTAAAATTCTAGGAATTCGTTGGTAATTCGAATAGATTCGTAGACCAGGCCGACTGATTCGTTTTAAATTTAAAAAATTTCTATAAGGCCTTTTCCTATTCCTTCTATGCCGTAGGGTTAAAACCAAAAAAGATTTTTTGGTTTCTTGATGTTTTCTCACGTTTTCGATAAAACCCTCTTGTAAAAGTATTTTAACAATATTTTCAGTAATATTAGTAGCTGCTATTCGAACCACCCGATTTCTATCCATATCAGCGTTTCGTATAGAAGTTATTATGTCAGCAATAGTATCCTTACCCATGGTGAATTAAATGCTCCCCTATTTTGATAGAATCAACATGTTATGAATTTAAATTAAAGGCATATGCCTGAGACATAATCTACTATAAATTCTCTCTATAACATAACCATATGATGGTCTTATCTTATTTGAAAATACCTTACAATACCTCCGGAGCTAATGAAACTATTTTAGTAAAATTTAACTGTCTCAATTCCCGGGCAATTGCACCAAAAACTCGAGTTCCTTTGGGGTTTCCTTCTTGGTCAATGACAACCGCAGCATTGTCATCATATCGTATTATCATACCGTTATCACGTTTGAGTTCTTTACAAGTACGTACAATTACAGCTCTGACCACCTCTGATCTTGCTAGGGGCATATTTGGCACTGCTTCTTTGATCACAGCAACAATAACGTCACCGATATGAGCATATCGACGATTGCTAGCTCCTATGATTCGAATACACATCAATTCTCGAGCCCCGCTGTTATCCGCTACATTCAAAAGAGTCTGAGGTTGAATCATATCAGTTTTTTTTATATATTCTTTCAATGCAATTTATATATTCTTTCAATGCAAAGCAAAGAGTGAAGAAAAAAAAAAGAAATATTGTTTGTCCAAAGAAAGAAACCGGCACCCGTGGTTGTTTTTTTATCCCCAAGACCCTTTTCTTTTGATTCTTTTTATCCCGAAATAATAAATTGAGTTCGTATAGGCATTTTGGACGATGCTATTGAAATCGCCCTTCTGGCTATATTTTCTGTTACTCCACCCATTTCATAAAGTATTCGACCTGGTTTAACAACAGCTACCCAATATTCAGGGGATCCTTTCCCCGAACCCATACGTGTTTCTGCGGGTCTTACTGTAACCGGTTTGTCTGGAAATATACGTACCCATATTTTTCCACCGCGGCGTGCATTTCGTGTCATTGCTCGTCGACCTGCTTCTATTTGTCTAGACGTGATCCAAGCAGGTTCAAGTGCCTGAAGAGCATATTTACCGAAAGAAATATGATTACCTCGATAAGATATTCCCTTCATTCTTCCTCTATGTTGTTTACGAAATCTGGTTCTTTTGGGGTTCTAGTTGATGGTTGGTTCTGAATTCCATCTCTACTACAGAACTGGACATGAGAGTTTCTTCTCATCCAGCTCCTCGCGAATAATAAAATTTTCAAATT